TTTATAGTCTATCTCTTTCTATATATGGAAAGTCAAGAAATTCTCATCGAAACATCGAGAAATTGTGCATATAGAAAACTCTAAAGAAGAGACCCATGCCATGATTTTCAAATCTTTTCTATTTAGTAGTCTAAGTTTCTCGAGGAGGATAATTAATTCGGTCGTTGTGGTCGGACTCTATTATGGATTTCTGACGACATTCTCCATAGGTCCCTCTTAGATCTTCTTTCTCCAATCTTGGATTAGGGAAGAAGGAGATATTCGCGACTACTGGCGGTTTCATTATGGGGCAGCTCATGATCTTCATATCGATCTATTATCCACCTCTGTATCTATTCTTTCTTAGCTAAACGGGTGGAGGATCCACCCAATTTGTTTATATCGTGGGCTCGAAAAACGGATCCGAATTTGACTGAAATGCACGATCTTCACAGGTATCACTTTTCACGATACCTAAAAGGTGCAATAGCCATTTTGAACCATTTCCTATACTATAAGAGAATGGTTTCCATTACTTTGAGAAATGGATTCTTATATCAAACTATAGCTATTACATTAAAGAAGAAAAGAAACTAATAGAAGTCGAAGACGCAGAATGGTAGTGAATAGAGAGAAAGATTCTTCTGATTTTCTTGTTCCTGAAAATATTCTATCTATCTCCTAGACCCCGTAGAGAATTGAGAATTTTCATGTCTTTCAATTCTCATACTCGTAATTGGAAAGTTACGGAAGGAGACCCGTCATTTTGCAATGAAAACAACATATAAAACTCTGGACAATTTCGAAATCAGGCCAAGCGTCTTAATACATATGCAAAAAAATTCATTATTGGCCCCACCATTGATTAGAAGATTTCGCTTGTATTAATCGCTATTGGTTTGATACGAATAATGGCAATCGTTTCAGTATGTTAAGGATACAGATGTATCCACAATTCATTTAGAGTTACTTAATAGCCTATTTCTTATACCATATCTCTATCCCGTGAAATTCTCAAGCCGAAAGATGGATGCATATCCTGTGTTTCATTTTGCTAAATGATATAAATTAAATGGTGTATCAATTCCATAAATTGGATATAGCAATAAAAAAATCAGCAAAATTCTTTCTAATATTTTAGATAGAGGAAACATTTCTTCTATCTAAAATATTAGAAAGAATTTACTCTTCTATCCAAATCCAATTTGCATTGATAAAATCAATCCAAATTCCAGTAGTAGATGAATAATTGCAAATTTTTGTGTGTACAAGATTAGAATAACTTCAAAATAACTGACATAATTTTTGATTTTTCCTGATCAGAAAAATATATGAAAAAGAAAGGAGGTAGAAAAATTTTGGGATTTATGGTTAAAGAAGAAAAAGAAGAAAACAGGGGTTCTGTTGAATTTCAAGTATTTAGTTTCACCAATAAGATACGGAGACTTGCTTCACATTTGGAATTACACAAAAAAGATTTTTCATCCGAAAGAGGTCTACGAATACTTTTGGGAAAACGTCGACGTTTGCTAGCTTATTTGGCAAAGAAAAATAGAGTACGTTATAAGAAATTAATCAGTCAGTTAAATATTCGGGAGCAGTAATTTAATCGTTCTAATTTTTTTCTTATTTTATTAGTAGTCTTATAGTAGTCTTAGATTTTGCATTTTGATGAGCCTCGTTTTGAGGAATTCATGGAATAATCCATTTTGATGGAATAATGAATTAAGGAAGAAAGGATATGAGTCTACCGCTTACAAGAAAAGATCTCATGGTAGTCAATATGGGCCCTCAACACCCATCAATGCATGGTGTTCTTCGACTGATCGTTACTCTCGATGGTGAAGATGTTATTGATTGTGAACCCATATTAGGCTATTTACACAGAGGAATGGAAAAAATCGCGGAAAACCGAACTATTAAGAGAAGAGGGAGATAGAGAGACGGTAGAAGGGGATAGGAAGGGGGAAGATACTTGTAAATTCCTTAAGTTAAGAAAGAAAAAAGAATAAAAATATGGATACATAACATAAAAAAAAGAATAAATAAGACGAAATTCGCCCTCCTCCTACATATTTAATTTCTTCTCCTATACAAAAACTAACAAGACCCACTCCATTGGTAATTCCATCAATAACACCTTTATCAAAAAATTCCGTTAGTTCGGTTAATCCTCTTATACCAAAGGTAAAGACCCTAGTATAGAAAATATCTATATAACCGCGATTATATGACCAACTGTATATATTTTTTTTTACTTTATCAAAAAAGTCCGAAAAAGTACTTTCCTTGTAAAAGGAATTTTGTAAATCCAAATTCTGAAAAAAAGAATAAGAAGATCCATAGAAGATATATGCGATGAGTAAACCGAAGATAGCTAGACTTACAGAAGAAATTGCATTAGTAATAAATTCATATGAATTTATAGAAAAATTAGAACTTTCCTGGGTAAAGTTTATTGAAGGAGTTAACCACTTTGATAATATGGTTAACCTCGCAATTCCATTATCCAGCGCTCCATTATCAAAAGAAATTCCTATGAATCCAATGAACAAAGTAAAAACCAGTAATATAAGAAGAGGAAATAACATAGTATTTCCCGTTTCATGCGGATAGGCAAAAGTTTTTTTCGCCCCAAAGGACGTACTAAAGCATCCTATCCTATTTGTTGTATTACCTTGCATTTTTGGTATATTTTGTGAAAAAAAAGAAACTCCATTCTTTGTTGTTGATAAAACAAAATCCCTATTCACTCCTTTGGGTATCCTTTTTCCCCACAAGGATATTGAATACAAGGGACCCTCTTTAGTGCTACTATAATTTTGAAAATGAACGCGCAAATACCCATCAAATGTAAGTAAATATATCCGAAACATATAAAAGGCAGTTAAGCCTGCAGTAAAGGAGGCTATTATTCCAAAAAAGGGCGAATATAACCAACTATCACTAAGGATCTCATCTTTGGACCAAAAACAAGCAAGAGGCGGAATACCACAAAGAGAAAGAGTACCCCATAAAAAAGTGGATCTTGTAATTGGAATATATTTTCTTAAACCGCCCATAAGAACCATATTCTGACTTTTATCTGGTGAATATCCAACAAGAGGTTCCATTGAATGAATAATTGATCCGGATCCCAAGAACAATAAAGCTTTTGAATAAGCATGAGTGATCAAATGAAATAAAGCAGCTTGATAAGAACCTATACCTAGAGCTAACATCATATAACCCAATTGAGACATTGTAGAATAAGCTAAGCTTCTTTTAATATCTCTCTGAGCAAGAGCTAAAGTAGCTCCTAAGAAGAGTGTTATTGTACCTACTAAAGAAATTAAACTCATTATCAAAGGTAGAGATATGAAAAGAGGAAGAAGTCGAGCTAGAAGAAAAATACCCGCAGCAACCATAGTTGCTGCGTGTATAAGAGCTGAAATGGGAGTGGGTCCTTCCATAGCATCGGGTAACCATACGTGAAGAGGGAATTGTGCGGATTTCGCAACTGCACCAAGGAATAATAAAAAAGCACAAAAAGTAGTAAGTAAAGAATTAATTCCATTATTAGGAATCCAGTTATTAGCTATTTTGAACAAATCCCTAAACTCTAAACTACCCGTTATCCAAAAAAAACCTAAAATTCCTAATAATAGACCAAAATCCCCTACACGATTAGTTACAAAAGCTTTTTGACAAGCACTCGCTGCGATTGGTCGTGTAAACCAAAAGCCTATCAATAAATAGGAACACATTCCTACTAGTTCCCAAAAAAAATAAATTTGTATCAAATTAGAACTAGTAACCAATCCTAACATGGAAGTATTGAAAAAACTTATATAAACAAAAAATCTCAAATACCCTTCATCGTGAGACATATAACCGTCACTATAAATAAGAACCAGGATTCCTACAGTAGTAATTAGTATTAACATAATAGAAGTAAGCGGGTCAATCAAGTATCCAAATTCTAAAGAAAAATCATTATTTACGGTCCAAGACCATAGATATTGATAGATAGAACTTCCATTTATTTGTTGAATAGACAGTTGAACGGAGAATACCATAGCTATACTTAAGAGTAAAACACTAGGAAAAGCCCATATGCGACGAAGATTTTTTGTTGCTGTCGGAATAAAAAAAAGGCCAAATCCCATTGACATAATAACTGGAAGTGGGAGAAGAGGGATTACCCATGCATATTGATATATATGTTCCATAAGAAAAGAAGTTGAAATTTTTACTTGAAATTTTTCTATAAAATAAAATTGTTTCCGATTCACCAAACCAATTCTTATTCTTATCTCTTTCTGAAGGAATAAATAAAAAGAATAAGAAAAAATACTGGAACTCTTAATTTTTGAAAAAAAAAATTATTTCATTGAGCTAATCAAAAATGGAAAATGGGTTTAATTGGTTAAATTAAAAAAGTTAATCAAATAACTTCGTTGCCTAATTATTACCTAAATAAGGATATTTAGTAAAATAAATAAAAAAGTGGAATCTTTTTATTTTCTATTCATTTTTAGATTTCTTTAAAACAAAGATGAAGCAGCTCTATTGTTTCGTAACTTATTGATTGAATTCCAATGAAATCAAAAGAAAACCCATGTTTATAAAAAATTATAAAATAGTTCTTACTTCATATAGAACTCAAATCCTAATGACTATAATTACCCAAGTTTAAGAATGTCTTGTTTAAAAGACTCCGTATTTTTTGTTTTGATGGGTATTCCATTATGGAATAACATTCTGAATTTAATTAACTATTTGGATTTCCCCTTCTTTTTATCCACCCATCTTATATAGGGGATAGGCTTCCATACCGTATATCTATATATGGAGTATACTTGATATATAAATATCTATAAATAGATTTAAAGGGGAAACCCTTCTATATATTCTATATTATTAAAACCAAGTATAAAATATATACGGAAAAAAATTAAGAATTTCAGTATCTTTCAGTATCTAAGTATAAATACTAAGAAAAAAAAAAAAAGAAAGAAGGATTGATTTGCCACAATAGATGTCTTTCACATACAACTAGAAAAAAATAATTTCCTTTTTGAATGGCTGTTCCAAAAAAACGTATTTCATTGTCAAAAAAGCGTATTCGTAAAAATATTTGGAAGAAAAAAACTTATTTTTCCATAGTACACTCTTATTCTTTAGCAAAATCAAGATCATTTTCCAGCGGGAATGAACATCCAAAACCAAAGGGTTTTTCCGGGCAAAAACAACAAACAAATAATAAGTAATAAGGTTTTGGAATAATCTGAATTGACCTATCAAATCAAAAAATTATTCCAATTACTTAAATCTGAATAATTTATATTAATTAATTAATGTACTTTTATGTGTTGAATTACTCGATACAATATTGTTAGAACAAACCCCTCTGATATATAGAATAAAATTTTTGGTATACTGTGTGCTAAGTATTCTTTTCCTATTAATGATCCATGAGTTTTTCATAATAGAATTCTTATAATAAAATATAAGAATTCTATTATGAAAAGTGGAGTATTCTTGCAATAGGACTTACCACTTCCATTTTCTCCAAAATCATTGGTTTAATGTTAGTAAAGTAAATCATATTAATATTAATATGAGCATAAAGACTTTGATTCGATAAATTTTTCCTTTTATTGAAAGAATTTTCAAAATTTAAGGGATAAACTAATTAGAAAAAAAAAAGAATTCCAATTCTTTCAAGCAGTCTTTTTATTAGGCACAGCAAGAGTTTATTGTAAAAAAAAACCGCAACGATACTACCAAACGAAGTCTATTTTAATGAAGACTCTAATGTTCCTAAATTTTATAGACTTTCCCACCAATCTCGACGACTCGTGAGATAATAGCTATTATTCTTTTAAGTTACCCATTATTTGAAGTTTGCCGCCATGGTGAAATTGGTAGACACGCTGCTCTTAGGAAGCAGTGCTCAAGCATCTCGGTTCGAATCCGAGTGGCGGCATTCTCGAAAAAGAATACAATAGATTAGAAAATGGATTCAATTCGAAATTTACAATTTTGTAATGGGACCTTCCCCTTATGCTATTTGCAACTTTAGAACATATACTAACTCATATCTCTTTCTCAACCATTTCTATTGTGATTACGATTCATTTGATAACCTTATTAGTTCGTGAACTTGGGGAATTACGTGATTCGTCAGAAAAAGGAATGATAGTTACTTTTTTCTCTATAACAGGATTCCTAGTTTCTCGTTGGGCTTCCTCAGGACATTTTCCATTAAGTAATTTATATGAGTCATTGATCTTCCTTTCATGGGCTCTGTATATTCTTCATACCATTCCTAAGATACAGAACTCTAAAAATGATTTAAGCACAATAACTACGCCAAGTACTATTTTAACGCAAGGCTTTGCCACATCAGGTCTTTTAACTGAAATGCATCAATCCACAATACTGGTACCTGCTCTACAATCTCAGTGGTTAATGATGCATGTCAGTATGATGTTACTAAGCTATGCAACTCTTTTGTGCGGATCCTTATTATCTGCCGCTATTCTAATCATTAGATTTCGAAAGAATTTCCATTTCTTTTCTAATTCTAAAAAGAAAAAAAATGTTTTAAATAAAACATTTTTCTTTAGTGATTTTTATGCAAAAAGAAGTGCTTTAAAAAGCAACTCTGTTCCTTCATTTCCAAATTATTACAAATATCAATTAATGGAGCGTTTGGATTCTTGGAGTTATCGTGTCATTAGTCTAGGATTTACCCTTTTAACCATAGGTATTCTTTGTGGAGCAGTATGGGCTAATGAGGCGTGGGGATCCTATTGGAATTGGGATCCTAAGGAAACTTGGGCATTTATTACTTGGACCATATTTGCAATTTATTTACATAGTAGAACAAATCCAAATTGGAAGGGTACGAATTCGGCACTTGTAGCTTCGATAGGATTTCTTATAATTTGGGTCTGCTATTTTGGTATCAATCTATTAGGAATAGGTTTACATAGTTATGGTTCGTTTACATTAACACCTAAATGATTACATAAAATGAAACCTTCATGAAATGAACGTTTTTACTTTTTTGTTTTATTTGAGAACCCTTTGAACGCCCTCTCAAAGGGTTCTCAAATAAAACAAAAAAGATCTAAATCTAATTAGACTTTTTACTTTTTTCTGCATTAATAGAGCGGACTAGTTAAAAAAACCTATTTAGGATAATAATTGGATAAGAGAGCCTCTACCCTGTCAACGGATAGGGAGAGAACTAAATCTGGATAAATACCAATACCTATTACTGGTAAAAAGATACAGATTAAAATAAAAAGTTCCCGTGGTCCAGAATCCACAAAATTTTCGTTTGGAACATTAAATAGCTTGTATCCATAGAACATCTGGCGTAACATAGATAATAAATAAATAGGGGTTAATATCATTCCAATTGCCATTACAAAAGTAATTAGCATTTTTGGCATTAATAGAAATTTTGGACTAGTAATTAGTCCAAAAAAGACTACTAATTCTGCGACAAAACCACTCATTCCTGGTAGGGCAAGAGAAGCCATTGAAAAGCTACTAAACATAGTAAAAATTTTCGGCATTGGGATAGATATTCCCCCAAGTTCTTCGAGATAAACAAGACGCATTCTATCAGAAGCCGTTCCTGCCAAGAAAAAAAGTGTAGCACCAATAAATCCATGGGATAATATTTGTAAAATAGCTCCATTGAGTCCAATGTTGGTTATGGAACCAATTCCTATAATTATGAAACCCATGTGAGATACAGAGGAATAGGCTATTCTTTTTTTGAAATTTCGTTGACCAAGAGAAGTTGAAGCTGCATAGATTATCTGGATAGCTCCTATTATTACCAACCAAGGCGAAAATAGATAATGAGCATGAGGTAACAATTCCATGTTGATACGAATCAATCCATATGCTCCCATCTTTAATAAGATTCCCGCTAAAAGCATACATGTACTATAATGAGCCTCCCCATGGGTATCTGGTAACCATGTATGTAGGGGTATAATCGGCAATTTGACAGCATAAGCAATAAGGAAGCCAAAATATAAAAGTATTTCCAAGGGGGCCGGGTATGATTGATTAATTAATCTTTCCAAATCTAATCCTGGTTCATTGGAACCATATAAGCCCATACCCAGAACTCCGATTAAGAAAAAAATGGAACCGCCTGCAGTATACAAAATAAATTTTGTAGCTGAATATAAACGCCTCTTTCCCCCCCACATGGATAAAAGTAAGTAAACAGGAATTAATTCTAATTCCCACATGATAAAAAAAAGTAAAAGGTCTCGCGAAGAAAATAATCCTATTTGACCACTATACATTGCGAGCATCAGAAAATAGAATAATCGCGAATTCCGGGTAACTGGCCAAGCTGCTAAAGTAGCTAAAGTAGTGATAAATCCTGTCAATAAAATGGATCCTACTGAAAGTCCATCGATTCCCAATCTCCAGTGAAAATCGAGGATATCTATCCATTTATAATCCTCCTTTAATTGGATTAAGGGATCCTCCAGTTGGAAATGATAACAGAATGCATAAGTCATTAGAAGGAATTCTAATAAACAAATGGATATAGTATACCACCTAACCATTTTGTTTCCCTTATGAGGTAAAAAGAAAATTAATAAACCTGCAAATATCGGCAAAACAACAAGTATTGTTAACCAAGGAAAATAACTCATGATAAAGTGATAAAGACAAGATACGTTTTGACCAGAAAAGCCCGTGCTCAATTATTTCGAGCACAGGCTTCTTCGGTAAAGAGGAATCAGACGATTCGAATGAAGTTTTTTGTAACGTATCAATAAGATAGAGCCATGCTACGAGTTGTTTCAGGCCCTAAATAAACGCGGACACTTAAAAAATCTGTCGGGCAAGCGGATTCGCATCTTTTACAACCTACACAATCTTCGGTTCTCGGCGCGGAAGCAATTTGCTTGGCTTTACATCCATCCCAAGGTATCATTTCTAATACATCTGTTGGACAAGCTCGTACACATTGAGTGCATCCTATACATGTATCGTAAATTTTTACGGAATGTGACATTGGATCTATAAATTTTTCTTTTCAACATAAAATTTTTCGATCTGGTAAAAATGAAATTAGTACTATCATGAGTCATATGTATTGTAGACACCAGACGAAGCAATGGTTTATCCAAACTTCAAAAAAAAATAATCTATTTTTTAATCCGTTTGTGAGAAAGCGTGAAAAAAAGCCAAGAGACTTGAATTTTTGATTTCAATAATCAGAATTATACGAATTGTACATACGAATTCGAATTAGCCAATAAATTGGCTATCGTCTTTTCAATATAAATTATTGCAATATTAAAATTGCAATATCAATGAATTACAAAAATTCATTTAAGTGAAAAAGAATACTATGCAATAATCTATTAAAAAAAATGTATATTCTCAAATAATACTAAGAAAATAGTATTGATTTCCATTCATCTTAATATTCAATATTATTATATAGGTGCCTTTGTTTATAGGATTGTATGTCTAATTATTCAATAAATTAGATTGATTGATACGAGTTGATTTCCTATTACGATGGATGGAAGAAAGAATGGATAGTCCAATAGCAGCCTCAGCAGCTGCAAGGGCTATCACAAAAATTGCAAAAATGTCTCCTTTTAATTGGCGACTATCAAATAGATCAGAAAATGTTACGAGATTTAGATTAATTGAATTTAGTATAAGTTCAAGACATATTAGAGCTCTAACCATGTTTCGGCTTGTGATCAATCCATAGATACCAATCGAAAATAAATAGACACTTAAAAAAAGTACATGCTCAAACATGATTAATTAACTCCTTATAAATCTCGATTCATTTCAATATGAGGACAAGAATTGAACCGATTCAATTAATTACAATAGAACAATTACACAACAAAAGAGAAAAGAAAGAAGGTATTTGTTGGCAGTAGATCGGTTTTACTAAATAAAAACAAAATTATGATTCTTTAGTTATTTTTTTTAGATTTCCAATTCTTAGAATTTTTACTATTTTAAAGTTTTCTTATTGCCGAGCCATAGTAATTGCACCTATTAAAGAAACTAGAAGAATTATGGAAATGAGTTCAAACGGAAGATAAAAATCGGTTGCTAAATGAATCCCAATTTGTTGAACATTATTTATGAGACCCTGTTCTACTATTTGGTTTGATCTTGTAGTCCAAAGAATTCCATACCATGACGTATCTGGGATAGTAGTCATTAGTGAAAAAACAATAGTTATACAAACTAGTGAAGTGAATCCATCTCCAATAGTCCAATAATTATTATCTTTAGACCATTCTGAGCCATTTATGAACATTACAGCGAATATGATCAATACATTTATGGCTCCTACATAAATAAGAAGTTGTGCCACAGCTACAAAGTAGGAATTTAATAAAAAATAGAATAAGGATATACAAACAAGAACTAATCCCAGCGAAAAGGCAGAATAAATGGGGTTGGTAAGTAATACTACTCCTAGACCCCCTAGTAGAAGAACAAATCCCCCAAATAGCATAAGAATCTCATGTATTGGTCCAGGTAAATCCATTATGGATAAAAAGAAATTAATAGTATAAAATTTTTCATGAATTGACTAAAACTAAAAGATTCAAGGAAGGCAAAAGAGATTAGGATATTTTTTTTGTATAAGTTGTATAGTTAGAAATTATATCACGAAAATCTAGTCTGATTTAAAATAATCAAAAATTTCCAATAAGCATGTAATTATTCGTTTTTCTTTCTAGTTAGTATTAGTAAAGGATCTTTTTTTATAAAAAAAAGAAAAGAAAAAATACGAATTTAGTAATCAGTAATTGTTCTTGAATTCGAAGATTTATCTTCCTCTATTTTACTTTTAGTAGAATTTCTAATTGTTTGAATTGTGTAATCTTCCATTATGGAGATTGGTAACCGACTTAAAGCAATTTGATTGTAATTCAATTCATGACGATCATAAGTAGAAAGTTCATACTCTTCAGTCATTGATAAACAGCTTGTCGGACAGTACTCAACACAATTGCCACAAAATATACAAACTCCGAAATCAATACTATAATTAAGCAATTGTTTTCTTTTAATATCCTTTTCAAATCTCCAATCCACAACGGGTAGATCTATCGGACATACGCGAACACATACTTCACAAGCAATACATTTATCAAATTCAAAGTGGATTCGGCCCCGAAAACGCTCCGGTGTAATTGATTTTTCATAAGGGTAGTGAATCGTTATAGGTAAACGATTTGTGTGGGATAAGGTAGTTATGAAACTTTGACCAATGTACCTTGTAGCACGTATTGTTTGTTGACCATAACTCATGAACCCAGTTACCATAGGGAACATATTCATTCTAAATATCTATGAAAAAGATATGTTTCTTTCTCTTGTTTGAGAGAGCCTTTCTTTGTGTTGAAAATATTCTTACTGTTATTGTATTATCTTATTTATAGTGAAACAAGTTGGGAAGAGGTTGTTAATAAGAGATTGCCCAGAGAAATAGGTAAAAGAAATTTCCATCCAAGATTTAATAACTGATCCATTCTCATCCTCGGTAAAGTCCATCTTATTGTGATAGAAATGAAGAGAAATAAATAAGCTTTAGTTAATGTAATAAAGATACCCATTGTCATTTCTAAAATTCCAATGGCGTTATTCATTTGGAAAAAATCAAAAAAGGATATATAGGGAATAGATAAATTCCACCCGCCTAAGTAGAGAACTGTTACAAATAAAGAGGAAACTAATAAATTTAGGTAAGAAACAAGATAAAATAAACCATATTTTATACCGGAATATTCGGTTTGATAACCTGCTACTAATTCTTCCTCCGCTTCTGGTAAATCAAAAGGTAATCTTTCACATTCTGCCAAAGAAGAAATTAGAAAAACAAGAAAACCTATAGGCTGACGCCAAATATTCCATCCAAAAAAACCATACTTTGACTGTGCTTCAACTATATCAACTGTACTTGAACTGTTAGATAATCATAGTCGATGATAACATCACAGCTCCCACCGCTACTCCAAAACCGTACGTGAAACCTTAGCTTCATACGGCTTCTCTATGATCAGAAAAAAGAGAGGACTGTTTCGTTATTAGCCCCCGGGACGTAGATAGAATTAGGTAAAATAAAATAGATGGCAAAGTCCTAAATTAGACCAAAGTAATTCTGTCTGCTAGAATAAGAAAAAGCGCTTCTGAATTGATCTCATCCTTTATAATATAATAAATTTATTTCTTTGTTCAGTAATAACTTAATCTTGTAATAAAACACTTGTTATAGGAATTAGATTAATAAATGAAAAGATTTGGGTATTAGTTCATAAGGAATTCTCTATTAATATGGATAGAGTAAGGAAATAATTCAAATTTTTTTGTATTGCATTCCACATCTTTTGTCCTACTCTTCTTTCCCTAGGTAAAGGGGTATTTCAAATTAAAAAGAAAAAGGGGTAAAGGGTTAATTCGTTCTTTATAGCCATTTCCTTAACAAGTGAATGGGAATATACTCTGGATCGGAATACGAAGAAAGTACTACTTGATAATTTCCACTAATTTCAAGTCCTTATTATGATTCCTTTTATGAGGCAAAATCTCTAATATCTTAGATTCCCCACTCTTAATCCTTTATGTACTTTAGTGTTCCTAACCCTTCACTAACTTTTGATGGATTCTTCTTATGATTATAAGTTATAGTAATAACTAGGAATCTTCTAGTAATGGAATTCCATATCCCGAATCCTTTATTCTTGCCCGCTTCAAGATATGATGACTAATTAAAACATATCAATCTTGGGATAAAGAGTTTACACTTCTTATGTTTACTTCAACTTTTTTCTTGTACGTAGGAAATGAGATTTTTCTTTTTACTACAAATTTATAAGATGTTTTGTTTCACTCATATAGCTATCTAGTTTAACTTACCAACCCGAGAATAAGAAAAGGAAGATAAATAGTTAATGGATTTTATAGGAAAAAGACCCCATTTTTAACGAATCACACGTAGAGATATTGCTAGCACACAAAAAGTTAATGGTATTTCATAACTAATGGATTGAGCAGCAGCTCGTAGACCGCCTGAAAAAGAATATTTATTATTTGAGCTATATCCTGCCATAAGAAGACCAATAGGGGCAATACTTGAAATGGCAATCCATAAAAAAACACCAATACTAAGATCGGCTAAAACAAAGTGATATCCCAAAGGGATAACTAGAAAACTTAATAAAATTGATATGACTGCTATAGAGGGTCCAATGCTAAATAAAGGAATATCTCCTCGGGATGGCAGGATATCCTCTTTTAAAAGTAGCTTAGTCCCATCTGCTATAGCTTGAAGCAGTCCCAAGGGGCCCGCATATTCAGGACCAATACGTTGTTGTATCGACGCGGATATTTCTCTTTCTAACCACACAATTACGAGTACCTCTATTGTGATTCCCAAAAGGAGGGTCAAAATGGGTAGAATCGATATGAGTCCATAGACTTCTTTTAATAATTCCGATTTCGAAAAAGAATTTATAGTTTCTACCTCTACCCTATCTATTATCATTTCAACGATCAACTTCTCCCATAATGATATCTATACTACCTAATATCGTCATGATATCAGCCAATTTCATTTTTTTAACTAGTTGAGGAAGAATTTGCAAATTAATAAAACCGGGTGGACGAATTTTCCATCTCCAGGGGAAAAGGCTATCATCTCCTACTAGATAAATTCCTAATTCACCTTTTGGGGCTTCTACTCTTACATAAAGTTCTTGCTTTGACAATTCAAAATTGGGTGAAGGTTTTTTACCAAGAAATCTATATTCAAAATCATTCCATTCGGAATTCTTTGCTTTCTTAAAGCGTCGGACTTCTAAATTTTCATAAGGGCCTCCAGGAATTTTTTCTACCGCTTGTTGAATTATTTTAATAGATTCCCTCATTTCACTGACTCGTACTAAATAACGAGCTAATGAATCCCCTTCTTTTTGCCATTGGGCTTTCCAATCAAATTGGTTGTAAGACTCATAAGGATCCACTTTACGAAGATCCCATTGTATTCCAGAAGCTCGTAACATAGGTCCCGATAAGCCCCAATTTACTGCTTCTTCCCCGCTAATAAAACCTACCCCCTCAACTCGCTCTAAAAAAATGGGATTCTGTGTAATAAGTTGTTGATATTCAACAACTCCGCGTAAAAAATAATCACAGAAGTCTAAACATTTATCGATCCATCCATAAGGTAGATCCGCGGCTACTCCTCCGATGCGAAAGTAATTGTGCATCATTCGCATACCTGTAGCAGCTTCAAATAGATCATATATTAATTCTCTCTCTCTAAAAATATAGAAAAAAGGGGTTTGTGCGCCGAGATCCGCCATAAAAGGCCCAAGCCATAACAAGTGAGAAGCTATACGGCTCAGCTCTAACATAATTACCCTAATATAGCTGGCTCTTTGGGGTATTTGAATATTTTCCAAGAATTCTGGTGCATTTACCGTTATTGCTTCTGTAAACATAGTAGCTAAATAATCCCATCGTGTTACATAAGGTAAGTATTGTATAATAGTTCGGTTTTCCGCGATTTTTTCCATTCCTCTGTGTAAATAGCCTAATATGGGTTCACAATCAATAACATCTTCACCATCGAGAGTAACGATCAGTCGAAGAACACCATGCATTGATGGGTGTTGAGGGCCCATATTGACTACCATGAGATCTTTTCTTGTAAGCGGTAGACTCATATCCTTTCTTCCTTAATTCATTATTCCATCAAAATGGATTATTCCATGAATTCCTCAAAACGAGGCTCATCAAAATGCAAAATCTAAGACTACTATAAGACTACTAATAAAATAAGAAAAAAATTAGAACGATTAAATTACTGCTCCCGAATATTTAACTGACTGATTAATTTCTTATAACGTACTCTATTTTTCTTTGCCAAATAAGCTAGCAAACGTCGACGTTTTCCCAAAAGTATTCGTAGACCTCTTTCGGATGAAAAATCTTTTT